AATGCTACGCCTTGAACCACTCGGCCATCTCTCCTACACAACGATTATGACCGAGAACTCGCGTGAATAGCGAGTTGTTCAAATTCGATTGTTAGATGGGTACGGACAATCGAATCCATTCTAACTAGAAAAATAGAAACTCTTTCAGCAAATAAAAAATTCTTCCTTTGAGTCTGGGGAAAAAGAGAATTTTTTTGTTTGTGAAAAACTTTTAAAAACAATAAAAGTATATATCTTGTTTGCAAAAATGACGCTCCTATTTTTTCTGATATTTCTGCCTGATTTAATCAATGAATTGGAACGAATCAACGGATCGGTCTATTTTTTTTTTTTTTTAATGCGTCTGCTTTTATGTTATTTTGTACTGTACAATTCCTTTGTTTGTGGGATCATTTTCTCACAAGAGGTAATGAAACGAATTATAGAATGGATTTTTACCTATGCCTAGATCGCGGATAAATGGAAATTTTATTGATAAGACTTTTTCAATTGTAGCTAATATATTATTACGAATAATTCCGACAACTTCAGGAGAAAAAGAGGCATTTAGCTATTACAGAGATGGTGCGATTTGATTATGTTTTATTTACCGCTTTCGGTCTTAGGAGAAAGAAAGACGGTTCGGGATAGAAAAGAACGAAAAAAAATTATTGAAAAAATCTACGCTTGTTGAAGGTGAAGTTTATAGATAAAACCATTCCTTCTGTCGTGTATCCCCGATTAATGCAGCCTCAGATGCTTCAATTGTCGATTCTAGTATTGAGCGAAAGGTTACACCTATGGGTTCTGTATTGCAAGTCAACCCTACTACACCAGTACCAACAGGCGGCATAGGGGAAGAGGCGCTACGTCTAGGAATCAGCAACACGAAAACTTTGTTATAAACTGCCCCTTTTCCTTATCGGGATCGGGACTAAGAAGAATGGTTGGGATAACAAACATCCATCTCGTTCGTACTGTGGATACCCTTATAACCATCGAAGACTGTTGAAGTGATTAATTCCTGGAAATTAAGGGGCGTTGAGAACAAAGAAATTGTTGGAGTTTACAGTTTGATCTAGTACCAGTACCAACACGCGTGATATTAAGAATAAGAAAAAGAAAAAGCTTTTGCAGGAAGGTTGGCTAGAGATTTCTTGTAAAAACATTAGCCCCACTCAGTTCATAATGAGAATATTTCAATCTTTTTTGTTTTTGATTCCATGTATTATTCTATTCTCATTATGCACATAAGGGAGGAGCCGTATGAGATTTTCATCTCATGTACGGTTCTGAAACGGAGAATTCTTTGAATCGAATGACGACCGTAACGGATGTCAGCTCAATCCGAAGGCAATTATGCGGAAGCTTTACAGAATTATTATGAAGCTATGCGACTAGAAATTGATCCCTACGATCGAAGCTATATACTCTATAACATAGGCCTTATCCACACAAGTAACGGAGAACATACAAAAGCTTTAGAATATTATTTTCGGGCACTCGAACGAAATCCATTCTTACCGCAAGCTTTGAATAATATGGCTGTGATCTGTCATTACGTGCGACTATCTCTACTATAGAAAGAAAAAAGGAAAAGAAAAAAAAAAAGGGGGGGGAGGGGAAGAAAGAGCAAATACACTAATAAATACTAGAAAAAAAAATAGGCTTTCTACATATGCATCGTGCAAAAAACGATTTTTATCAGCTGTAGCAAAGAAAGAAACCTCATAGAAGTCGAAATATGAAGAAATCGATATGCCTAGATAGTTTATTCTATGGATAAAGGATCTAATTGATAGAGGAAGCACCGTAAAGACCAATTCGCGAGGTTTTGGGCCGATGCCGATCCAATAAGAACTGCTTATTTATGTCATGATATGAGATAAAAGTAAGGAATCCACTTATGTAATAAAGTCGATCCCCTAAGGTATTAAGCAGCGGTGTAGCATCAGATCCCAAAGACAGTAAGTCTTTTCTTTCTTAGGAAGAAAGGTCTTTTTCAAAGATTCTATATCAATTTTTATATGAAACCGAGATAGATACCTTTCAGAAAATTCTAACTATAGTGGAAATGCTTCTATGTTATTCTTCTGACGGTGGGAGAAAAGATAAAATGAAAGCAAAGCTGATTATTAATTTAATCAAAAGTCAAGTTTGAAACTCATGCTCATGGAATTAACCTCTTTTGGTTAACCCGCGAAAAAAAGAATAAAGATCGATCTATGAGAAATCGAATTCAATTCGCTATACTAGCCGGGACACCAAAAGAATTGATTGGACGAGCCGTATGAGGCGGGAAACTCTCAAGTACGGTTCTAAGGAAAGGAATTGACCCACCTATTCCGACCGGGGAGAACAGGCCGTTCGGCAGGGAGATTCTGAAATTGCGGAGGCTTGGTTCAACCAAGCCGCCGAGTATTGGAAACAAGCTATTGCGCTTACTCCTGGTAATTATATTCAAGCGCAGAATTGGTTGAAGATCACGGGGCGTTTCGAATAAGAAACTCTCTGTTTATTT